AATTTTTTAAGTCCGGTTGCGGGGTCTAAATATTAAGTATGAATCATAGTTCTAATACTTTAGAATCCATTTTATATATTCCATTCCGTGCTCCAGATACTAGCATAAATATCCGACGGGGTAAAACCATCTCTATCAAGATGACAGACTCACTCTCTGTACTATCAATAGGATCAATTATAACAAGTCACACACTCATATTCCGGAAATACAGAAGAAAAGAAATTCCACGATCGAACTAAACTACCAAACAAAAATCGAATGGGCTAAAAATCTAAGACCCAAGTGCTTCACTTTGTATTGAAAAACTAGTTAGTCGGTTCTTGTGAATCTAATTCATAGAAATTCCGTCCAGTAAAATGGAAGAATTATAAATCTCCAAAATAATAGATAGAAATATCGCAAATAGGGCCATTGCAACACCCATCAAAGGAGTAGTTCCCCAACCAGGAGCTACTTTACCATATTCCGAATTCAAAGGTTTCAATAAATTCCCTACAATAGTTCGTCTTGGACCAGATCTAGAACTACCCTCAACAGTTTGTGTAGCCATAAATCCTATTTTTTATTCATTGAGATCTGTTGACTTTGTATACCATTCCGCTGTAAATAAATGATCTTATCCTAGATCCATTTTGGTCTTGAAATTATATAATTATATAATAATGGAAACAGCAACCCTAGTTGCCATCTCTATATCTGGTTTACTTGTAAGTTTTACTGGGTACGCCTTATATACTGCTTTTGGGCAACCCTCTCAACAACTAAGAGATCCATTCGAAGAACATGGGGACTAGTTGAAGTAATGAGCCTACCAATATTGGTAGGCTCATTACTTCAATTGAGATAATGAAAAATCATTTCGTCTTTTTAGTTGGAACTTTAGGTGGTTCTCTAAAAAAGATAGCGAAAAAAATAATTCCTAAAGTAGAAACTAAGAGGAATGTATAAACCAATGCTTCCATGGATTTGATCGTGGTTTACAATTATAGCTTTCATACCTGTTTATGTGGGATCGTCTCTCGGATAAAGAAAAAGAAGGAACAAGAGTAAAAGAAAAGGTAGCAATTCAAATCAAGATTTATCCGGTTCCCTATGGCAAATTCCAATCACAAAAAGAAAATAAAGTCCAAAAGGAACAAAACAATGTTGTATCAGACTACTTGTCTTCTTGTAGTTGGATCTCCAAGTTTTTGGAATGTTCCAAATTCTACTTGAGCATCCAAATCTGGGTCGATACCAGCAAAAACATCTCTGAACAAGGTTCTAGCACCATGCCAAATATGTCCGAAAAAGAAGAGCAGAGCAAACGAAGCATGTCCAAAAGTAAACCAACCTCTCGGACTGCTACGAAAAACACCATCAGATTTCAAAGTAGCACGATCTAATTCAAAAATTTCACCCAATTGAGCACGTCTAGCATATTTTTTCACAGTAGCAGGATCACTATAACTAACTCCATTGAGTTCGCCACCATAGAACTCAACAGTTACACCTACTTGTTCGACACTATATTTCGATTCCGCCCTTCGAAAAGGAACATCGGCTCTAACAATTCCGTCTCCGTCTACCAAAACAACCGGAAATGTTTCAAAAAAAGTAGGCATACGACGTACAAAAAGTTCACGCCCCTCTTTATCTCTAAAGATAGGGTGTCCTAACCACCCAACAGCTATTCCATCCCCATTGTCCATTGAGCCCGCTCTAAACAATCCCCCTTTTGCCGGATTATTGCCAATGTAATCATAAAAGGCTAATTTTTCGGGAATTTTAGACCAAGCTTCTGATAAACTTTGATTTTCGGCTAGCCCAGCACCAACTCTTCGATATATTTCTTGCTGGAAGTATCCCTGATCCCATTGATAACGAGTGGGACCAAATAATTCAATCGGCGTAGTTGCTGAACCATACCACATAGTTCCAGCAACAACAAAAGCTGCAAAAAAGACAGCAGCGATACTACTGGAAAGGACGGTTTCAATATTTCCCATACGCAATCCTTTGTACAGACGTTGGGGTGGACGGACACTAAGATGGAAAAGGCCCGCTAATATGCCCAATGTCCCTGCTGCAATATGATGAGAGGCTATTCCCCCTGGAACAAAAGGATCAAAACCTTCCACACCCCATGCGGGATTTACGGATTGTACCCTTCCGGTTAGTCCATAAGGATCGGACACCCATATTCCAGGACCATACAATCCTGTTACATGAAATGCGCCAAAACCAAAACAAGCCACCCCTGAAAGAAATAAATGAATTCCAAAAATTTTAGGCAAATCCAAAGAAGGTTTTCCTGTACGTTCATCACAAAAGATTTCTAGATCCCAATATACCCAATGCCAGATAGCCGCCAAAAAGCACAAGCCGGAAAACACAATATGTGCCCCGGCCACACCTTCGTAACTCCAAATACCAGGATTCGTTATAGTCCCTCCTGTGATACTCCAACCACCCCATGAATTGGTTATTCCTAAACGAGTCATGAAGGGTATAACAAACATACCTTGTCTCCACATTGGGTCAAGAACAGGGTCAGAGGGATCAAAAACGGCTAATTCATATAGAGCCATCGAACCGGCCCAACCAGCAACCAGAGCTGTATGCATTATATGGACAGAAAGTAAACGGCCGGGATCATTTAATACGACGGTATGAACACGATACCAAGGCAAACCCATGAAAATACCTCTTATATCAACAAAAAATGGACACTATGTAACTTTATTGCACTGTAAAAAACTATACTATGGACCGTCTCTTTTTAGTGGATTATCTCGGGTAAAGGATTAATATTTGTTCTAGTTTTTTAGTAATAACGGAAGAATTCTATTCGTAGGAACAAAAGAAGCAGATCTATTCTATACCCGATAAGTAACAATACGCAATGGTGGAGAGGGGGGTTGACCGTATTTTATATGAGTGTTTATATCTTTATATCAGTGAATGCAGACATATTTGTTCAGCACTCAAAGAACCAGAAGAACCTATTCGTAAGAATTTTCCTTTAGTCACTCGGTCTTCCTTTTGTATTTAGGATTTTTTTTTACGAATTTATTCAATCTATATTCAATCTATAAATAAAATATGATAAAGACCAATCATTATTAAGACAATAAACCCATTGTTACGTTTCCGCATCAAAGCGAGATATACTACTTAATTCAATTCTTTTTTTATTTAATGCCTATTGGTGTTCCAAAAGTACCCTTTCGAAGTCCTGGAGAGGAAGATGCATCTTGGGTTGACGTATAGTGCGACTTGTCAGATATATTGGGTCATATGGGATTTCCCCGTTCTCTCCCCCGATCGAGATATCCTCTCTTTCACCCCAAAAAAGATTGATTGAATCGGCAAAAATTTGGAGCGTGAAGTATGTAATTAGATCTTTTTTTGGGGGGATATCCAGATTAATATTAGAAATTTACAATAATTTATGGTTTGCTTGGTTGGACCAATAAAATGAAGCATCCAGGCTCTGTTTAAAAAAAAACCAAGTGGTAATATATCTACGATTACTACTTCTATCATATATTTGTATTTGCTGGAAAACATGAAATAAATTGAAGAAAAGAAATCGTAGCAAAAAGACGTGGTATTGGAGTATTTGTGCTATATGTGCAAATCCAAATCGGGTAGATCTTTACTCGGAGTAGAACAGAAACCTAAAAGAATTGAATTGAAGAAGCCCAATCAAAAACAAGAAAATTACATCGCGATTTGGATTCGATCTCGATGAAAACAATAGATCAATGAGAAGTTAGTTCAATAAGTGTTTAGTATTTTTTTGTAGAATTTTTATTTTTATAATTATTAATATAGAATAATATTAATATAAATTAATATAGATAAATGGGTCAAAAGTCGTCTTTCTTGAAAAATGTAAGAAAAAGACCTTTCGTTAGAAGTTCGAAAAAGTCTGCTATGAAAAAAGAAAGAGGGTTGAAATCTACACATTGATTCTTTTTCGCGATTTTTGGTGAACCGTATGCATCAAAAGGTGCATGTACGGCTCCTAAGGGATAAAATCTTATCCTAATCAACCGACTTTATCGAGAAAGACTACTCTTTTTAGGCCAAGGGATTGATAGTGCGATATCGAATCAACTTATTGGCCTTATGGTATATCTCAGTATAGAAGATGATACCAAAGATTTGTATTTGTTTATAAATTCTCCAGGCGGATGGATAATACCCGGAATAGCTATTTATGATACTATGCAATTTGTGCAACCAGATGTACAGACCGTATGCATGGGATTAGCCGCTTCAATGGGATCTTTTATTCTCGCAGGAGGAGAAATTACTAAACGTCTAGCATTCCCTCACGCTTGGCGCCAATGAGTCTTTTATTTGAGAAAAAAAAAGAAGACTATGCCTTCGCCATATGAATATTAAGCAATAATAGCATGGCACTTCGAATTCGATATGCGAAAATCTTTCAAAACCATGCGATTATGTATCGAAAGAGTGGTATGAGAAAATGGGTATTTCCGATTTTATCTGATCTATCAGGAGCCTATTTCAGCGTCACAAACTCTTTTGTTTTTACACCGGAAAGCTTTTAACAATCTTTATGTTATGAAAGAATAAGATTTTGTTACTTATATAACTATATAATATAACTATATAACATAACTATATAACATTTGATTTGAAAAAAAAAAAAAAGAAACTTTGGGATTGCTGAATAACAGACCAAATAATAAAGCAACGGAACCATCATAGTATTTTTTAACTATTCCAAAACAAAAAAAGGAAGGGTGGTTATTGGATCATTTACCGATCTAGGTCTGATAGACCCTCTCCATTTTTTTTTCTTTCTTCGATGGAAGGTAAAAACCAATTCCATAGTAGAGCCGTATGCAATACGCAAAAGATGCCTGTACGGTTGTTCAATCTTTGTTTTTTATTATTCTTTATCTCTCGCCTTATCGTACGAGATAGAGGAACCTTTTATTATGTTATATCGTCAGGGTAATGATCCATCAACCCGCAAGTTCTTTTTATGAGGCACAAACGGGAGAATTTATCCTGGAAGCGGAAGAACTACTGAAACTGCGCGAAACTATCACAAGGGTTTATGTACAAAGAACGGGCAAACCTTTATGGGTTGTATCCGAAGACATGGAAAGGGATGTTTTTATGTCAGCAGCAGAAGCCCAAGCTCATGGAATTGTTGATCTTGTAGCGGTTGAATAAAAAATTAGCAGGGATTCCGCGCAAATACACAATTTGAGATTTTTTCTTCTTACCGCTTGCCGGATTTAATATAATATCTCTATTAATTAATCTATTCTATTAATAATTAATTAATCTATAATCTATTAATCTAGAATATAAGTAATTCATAATCATCGGGTTAGGATTGATCTAAACCAGCTCATTATATATATGATTCAACATGCCAACTATTAAACAACTTATTAGAAACACAAGACAGCCAATCCGAAATGTCACGAAATCCCCCGCCCTTCGGGGATGCCCTCAGCGCCGAGGAACATGTACTAGGGTGTATGTGCGACTCGTTCCGATCATGGACTAAGACAAAACAGAGGAAACAAATTATTCCGGTATCAGTGATCGGTTAGGATCGAATGGAAAAACTCCATTCACTATCTTAAACTTAAAAAAAAAGAATCTATTAATAATAAATAATTAATAATAATATATATCCTTTGTATTGTGTATCAAATTTATGGTTTCCGTTGGTGCAAATCCAATCACCTCAATTTGCAATTTCAGATGAGAAAGACTTCCCCATTGGTAGCAAATGCTTATCCATTAAGCAGGGGAGATTCTATTTCAAAATTAAAAAGCCGAAAGATTATGCCCTTATTCTTGCAAGAACGGACTAAGAGGGTCAGCTCCCCAGCTAATCTTCATACTTAAATACCGTTACTGTATAGTTAGATCTCGTTGTGAAAGACTTTTTACTAGTTATTTCATGGGTAGAGCCAAAGAGTGTGAACTGTACAAGTTAACAATAGCATTGATTAAAGGAGAGAAGGGGCTCCGGTGTATAGAGAGGACCTCGCCGTTTAAGAAGTAACCATAGAAACGATGGAATCCACTATTTCTTTATCCATTTCTATTTAATTGAATATGCTTTTTTGATACCTAGTATCAAAAAATTTCTTATTTCGAGGTTAAATGCTTAGAAATAAAAAGAAAAAATCGTGGTTGGGAAGGTTATAGTAGCAAAAGCCATTGGAATCTTTTATTTTATACATTGGAAAAATCCGTTTTTATTATTAATACACTAGTAAAGGGAAAAGAATAACTGAAAGAAAAGAAATCAAATAGTTATTCATCAAAGTTTGATTTATTCAATGACCAGAATTAAACGAGGATATATAGCTCGGAAACGTAGGACAAAAATTCGTTTATTTACATCAAGTTTTCGAGGGGCTCATTCAAGACTTACTCGAACTATTACTCAACAGAAAATAAAAGCTTTGGTTTCGGCTCATCGGGATAGAGATAGGAAAAAAAGAGATTTTCGTCGTTTGTGGATCAGTCGAATAAATGCAGTAATTCGCGAGAATCAAGAAAAGGTATACTATAGTTATAGTAGATTAATGTATAATCTGTACAAGAGGCAGTTGCTTCTTAATCGTAAAATACTTTCACAAATAGCTATATTAAATAAGAATTGTCTTTATATGATTTCCAATGAGATCATAAAATAAAAATTCCCCGGAGACAGAACTCCGGGAAGGTAGGGTAGAGATTTGTATGATAAAATAGAATCATATGATAAAGTCGTCAAAATGAGCAACCACGTTCAATAAAAAAAGATTTATTCTTCTTCACCGATTCCCTTTTTTCTTACATACAACACGATAATCAAAATTGGATTGTCGTAGTTTTCGAACAAAACAAAACATCAATCCACATTTGATTTGAGTTTCGATTGGAATTTGAATTCAATTGAAGAGTAATCCTATTTTTTTTTTTTTGTTTTAAGACCTGTAGTTCTAGCGGCCGACTCGCTTTTTTCAAATTGTTTTTCATTATTAAGAAAAGGTAACAAAGATAAAATACGCGCTTGTTTTATAGCAATCGTAATTAATCGTTGTTGTTTTAAGGTCAATCTATTCACCCGTCTAGATAATATTTTTCCCTGTTCACTAATAAATCGACTAATTAAACTCATGTTTTTATAATCAATTCGATCCCCCGATTGGATCGGGGGCAAACGTCTACGAAAAGATCGCTTGGATTTAAGAAAGAGTCGCTTAGATTTATCCATAGTTTGTTTATTCCTTATCCCGAAAATCCTATTTCTTACAAAATAGGATTTGCTTTGTTTCTATTTTTTTATTCTTATATTTTTAAATTTTGAATTTAGAATTTAATAATGTTTTTAAATATATTTAAATATATATATATAAAATAATAAATATATTAAATAAATATATATAATCTATAAATAGATGTTCTATTAAATAATAAATATATGTTATATTAAATATATGTTATATATACAATTTCGAATTCTATGTTATATATATACAATCTCTTCTAGAATTTAGAACAAAAAAATATATAATTTTTCATGTTCCTTCGAGGGGTGATACACAAGTGATCAATTTTATCTATTTCTTTATCTCCCCGTGAATCGTATGTTTGCAACAACAGGGACAGAATTTTCTCAACTCCAATCGACTAGGCGTATTGTGTCGATTCTTTTGAGTAATATATCTGGAAATACCCGTTGATTTCTTATTAACATTGTTTCGAACACAACTGGTACATTCCAAAATAACCCCTATTCGGATATCTTTACCTTTGGCCATGAACCTCCTTTGTGTTTTTGATTCACTTAACTCTTCTATTTTACGATTCGAAGCGAAAAGGAACGAAAAATAAAATAATAGAAGTTGCTAACTCGAAATCCAATTATGAAGGATCTCGTTCCAATCAATAATCAATATAGTCAATATAGTATAAGTATAGTAATTATAAGTATAGTAATAATTAAGTAATACAATGATTTCTAACTATATTTAGAATCACAGCACAGTACAGTATTTCTATTTTCATTTAAGTATCCTGTATGATATTCTTGCCCCGCCTTACCCATTCCATTTCTATTTCTGGTCTCACCCTATTATTTAATATTTAATAGAGTAATAGAAATGGAATTGATTATTAATTGAATTTTTGAATTTCTTATTAATTAAATTCAATTCAAGCCTGGACCAAATTCCGAGTTTCACTGAGGCCGAATCCAACTTTATTCTTTCTCTTTTCTAACTTCTAAAAAAAAAAAAAGAAAAAAGAGGGAGAAGGGGGGATTAATCACAGATATTTGATTGTATCTCTAATCTTCTTCACCCCTTCCCGTGTCAATAACTAGAATGAAAAAAAGGGGAATATCAATGCATCCGGGAATAAACGATTGATCTCTATCAAGAGACCTGCTAAAGCACCGAACCATAGAGTACTTACCACTGGTGCCACGGAGAGATATGTTTTTAGATCTCGCATTTAAAATCCTCCTTCTTTATTCTTAATTCTTATTCTTTATTGTAATTTGTAATACATAATTACATCTATGATCGGATGGTTATTTAATTAATAACGACTTGTATTTGTACACAAAATTCTTAATTCAAATTGAAATGTATAACGATTCATTAGATATTCTTTTTGTTAACAAAAAAAAGAGGTCCATTTCTTCTCTGCCCGAGCATTCCCTAAAAATATTCATTTTTTTGTTAGGCGTATTTCAGATGTATATAAGTCTTTTTTTTTATTATTATAATATATGTTATACGATATGAAACTAAAAAGAAAAAAATGGCAGGATAATTTATATATATCAACCGAGAAAATCAAGATATGGAAAACAAGACAAAGATTCTTTACAATGGCACTGTAAACGAATTGAAAGGGATGTAGCGCAGCTTGGTAGCGCGTTTGTTTTGGGTACAAAATGTCACGGGTTCAAATCCTGTCATCCCTATCCCTAACTATTACTTATCTTATGAGCAGTAACAAGGGATCAATTGAGACCGATTAAAAAAGTAGACATACATATACATACTCAATAGAAATAGATGGATATTCTATCAATATATATGATGAGAGTTCTATATATATATAGATTATGATAGTATATGCATGCAAGATGAATTGGGGTCACATAAAATTCTTTTATGAAAATAAAGCGCTCTTAGTTCAGTTCGGTAGAACGCGGGTCTCCAAAACCCGATGTCGTAGGTTCAAATCCTACAGAGCGTGATTCCATTCTTGTTAGATCGAGAATGACACTGAAATAATGGAACAGCAGTTTAAAGTCTTAATTTTACCTCCTGTGGATTAGGATTAAAACAAAGAAAATAGGAGGTCAATAAAAAAAAATGTTAATTAATCAAAGGTCCAACTGATCACCACGTCGGTATTGTAAATATGCAGTTACGAATAATCCAGCCAAAGTAATAGGAATTAGACCTAACACGATTCCAAATAGAAAAACTTCAATCATTTTTATTTGTTTGAAAGGAGAAAGGAAAGGGGGAGGTAATATATATCCTTAAATATTAATCTGTATTGCCCTGCCCATGAATCTCAATGACCAAGAATTGGAAATTGACACGGTAAGGAACTATAGAATATATTGAATATCCCAGAAAGATTGATTTTTATGAATTGTTCATTCAATTAATTTCATAATCTCAAATCAAATAAGTCGTATCTTGCTCAGACCGATAAATAGAGATGAAGTTATAGTTAAAGCTGCTAGTAGAAAACCGAAATAACTAGTTATAGTGGGCATGAAGAGGCTAAATGAAATATGTTCTTTTTATACATATGTTTAAAAAGCACTTCCCTAAGTTTCCATTAGAAAGATAGGAAGATAAACAAACACTTGAAAAATCCAATTGAAAGTTTTTGATTCATCAATCAATCATTATAGACGAACAAAAATATAGTGACATAGGTAAGAAATCCATTCATCATCTGTGACATCTACACGTCCTGTGATTCC